AAAGAAAAAACAAAATTACTTGGAAACGTTTCAAAAGAAATAAAAAAATGGGTTATCGGAGGTGTTTTTTTTATAAAAGAAATAACAAAAGAACTTTCAAAAGTAAATTCAATTCTATTGTTTAGATTAAGAAAGGTATATAAATCGACCGAACTTAAAGATGAAAAAGATTTTACGATAAGTAATCCAATAATTAATGAATCCTTTAGTCAAATTACATCTCCGAGTCGAACAAATTCTCCATTGATAGAAAAAAAAACGAAAGATCTCGCCGATAAAACAAGTAAAATTCGAAATAAAATAGAAAGAATCTCAAAAGAGAAAAAAAAAATAACTCCAAGAATAAATAATCTTATTCCTAAGAAAACAAGTTATAATGCTAAAAGATTGGAAAAATGGGAAATAGTAAAAAGAAGAAATGTTCGATTAATCTGTAAATTACCCTCCTTTTTAAAAATTTTCATTGAAAACACCTACACAGATACATTTTTATCTATCATTAATATTCCCAGAATAAATACAGAACTTTTTCTTAAATTAACAAAAAAAATTATTGATAAATCGATTTACAATAATGAAAGAAAACAAACAAAAATAAATACAAAAAAGAAAACCCCAATCGCATTTATTTTGACTATAAAAAAGCCACTTGATAAGATTAGTAATATTAAAATTAAAGAAAATTCAGATATTTTTTATGACTTATCCTACATGTCACAAGCCTATGTATTTTACAAATTATCACAACTAAAAATAAATAACTCACTAAGACTCGCTATTCAATATCAAAGAATACCCCCCTTTATTAAGCCTAAAATAAAGGATTCTTTTGAAAAAAAAAGAATGGTTAATTCTAAATTAGCAAATAAGAAACTTCCCGGCTATGAAATTGAAATGAATCAATGGAAAAACTGGTTAAAAGGACATTTTCAATACCATTTATCTCAGATCAGATGGTCTAGATTAATACCAGAAAAACGGGGAACTAGAGTTCGCCAGCGCTGTATAGCTAAAAAAGAAAATTTAAGCAAGCGGCATTCATACGAAAAAAACCTATTAGTTGGTTCCAAAAAACAATCTGAAGTGTTATTATCTAATGAAAAAAATAATTTTCGAAAATACTATAGATATAATCTTTTATCATATAAATTTATTAATTATGAAAATAAAACGGAATGCTTTTTTTATAGACCTCCCTTTGAAGGAAATAAAAACCAAGAAATTTATTATACTTATAACAGGGCCAAAAAAGCCCTTTTTGGTATAGGGAGAAACATCCCTATTCCAAATGATCTAGGACAGGTTGATATTCCATATATGAAAAAGCCGACTAATAGAAAATATTTTGATTGGAAATATTTCGATTTTTATCTTAGACAAAAAGTAGATATTGAGCCCTGGATCATAATTGATACCAATAGGTATCAAAATGATCAAATTCGTACTAAAAACTCTCAAATAATTTATAAAAAAGATCTTTTTTATCTTATGATTCCAGAAACAAATTCCCTAAACTCTCACATGGGGTTTTTTGATTGGATGGGAATGAATGAAAAAATGCTAAAGCGCCCTATACCGAATCTGGGATTTTGGCTATTCCCAGAATTTGTGTTACTTTATAAGGCATATAAAATGAAACCTTGGTTTATACCAAGTAAATTGCTTCTTTTAAACTTTTTAAACTTAAATAGTAGTAAAAATAAAAAGATTAATTTGTTGATAGTATCGAATAAAAAGTACCGAAACGAAGAAGAAAAAGAACCCATAAGCCAAGAAGATCACAAATACGTTCTCTCACAACAAAAAGATATTGAAGAAAATTATGCAATCTCGGACATGCAAAAGGAGAAAAATAAAAAACAATACAAAAGAAATACAGAAGCAGAACTAGATTTCTTCTTAAAACGTTATTTGCTTTTTCAATTGAGATGGGGCGCAACTTTGAATCAAAGAATGATCGATAATATCAAGGTCTACTGTCTCCTGCTTAGACTGATAGATCCAAAAAAAATTACTATATCCTCCATTCAAAAAAGAGAAATGAGTTTGGATATAATGTTGATTCAAAAGAATTTAACTCTCTCAGAATTGATGAAGAAAGGAGTATTGATTGTAGAACCACTTCGTTTGTCTGGCCAAAAAGATGGACAATTTATTATGTACCAAACGCTAGGTATTTCGTTGCTTCATAAGAGTAAGCATCAAATTAATCAAAAATATCAAGAGCAAAGATATATTTCTAAGAAAAATTTTGATGAAACTATTTTACCACATCAAAGAATAAGCGAAAATAGAAACAAAAATAATTTTGGTTTACTTGTTCCAGAAAATATTTTATCGTTTAAACGTCGTAGAAAAGCGAGAATTCTAATTTGTTTCAGTTCAAAGAATAGAAATTTTATAGAGGGAAATCCATTATTTTGGAATGAAAAGAACGTAACAAAGAGCAGCCGAGTTTCGCCTAACAATAATCATCTTGATATAGAAAAAAATAAATTAATGAAATTAAAACTCTTTCTTTGGCCTAATTATCGATTAGAAGATTTAGCTTGTATGAATCGTTATTGTTTTAATACCAATAATGGCAGCCGTTTCAGCATGTTAAGAATATATCTGTATCCGCGATTGAAATTCTGTGAATAATACACTTTTTCTGTATATCTTAAATACTATTTATATATACCTTATATATATAATATATATATAATTATAGGGTATATGAAATTAATATAACGATCACGTGCTTTTCTTGTCTCACATCTCATTCTAGTATCCAATATGAAATGACTATGAATAATATCTCAATTAGATCTCGAAATGAATTAACAGAAGTTTCTTAATTTGAGGTCTTCGATGCGAGACTGCACCCATCATTTTCTATTTCTATATAAATCGAATTTCAAATTCGATTGGGTGGTTTGAATTCAGAAAATTAGGAGTTATTTGGATTAAATTTTTGTATATACCACATAGAATTTAAGAGCATTATTATTACTGATCGGTAAAATCCATATTTGTACAAAGAAAAAGGAGAATTTTTTTATGGGAAAAAGTTCAGTCATTTCAATTATTTCTCAACAAGAAAACGAAGAAAATAGAGGGTCTGTTGAATTTCAAATATTAAGTTTCACCACTAAGATAAGGAGGCTTACTTCACATTTGGAATTGCACAAAAAAGACTTTTCATCTCAGAGAGGTTTGCGCAAAATTTTGGGAAAACGTCAACGACTACTAACCTATTTGTCAAAAAGAAGTAGAGGGCGCTATAAAGAATTAATTAATGAGTTGGCTATTCGAGAAATAAAAACCCGTTAATTTGAAGCATAATACCATTTGATGAGTTTAGTCGTTTAAATTTTAATGAACTTCTTTTTACTTTCAGAAATGCATGGAAGACTGACTCAGGAAATACTTATGATTACACCAATTACAAGAAACGACCTCATGATAGTGAATATGGGGCCTCACCACCCATCAATGCATGGTGTTCTTCGACTGATCGTCACTCTCGATGGTGAAGATGTTATTGACTGTGAACCTATATTGGGTTATTTACATAGAGGAATGGAGAAAATTGCGGAAAATAGAACAATTATACAATATTTGCCTTATGTAACACGTTGGGATTATTTAGCTACCATGTTTACAGAAGCAATAACCGTAAATGGACCTGAACGGCTAGGAAATATTCAAGTACCAAAAAGGGCTAGCTATATTAGAGCTATTATGCTGGAGTTGAGTCGTATCGCTTCCCATTTGTTATGGCTTGGCCCTTTTATGGCAGATATTGGGGCACAGACCCCCTTTTTCTATATTTTTCGAGAACGCGAATTGATATATGACCTATTTGAAGCTGCTACCGGTATGCGTATGATGCATAATTTTTTTCGTATCGGAGGGGTCGCTGCTGATCTACCTTATGGCTGGATAGATAAATGTTTGGATTTTTGCGATTATTTTTTAACTGGAGTTGCTCAATATCAAAAGCTTATTACACGAAATCCTATTTTTTTAGAACGGGTTGAAGGCGTAGGTATTATTGGCGGAGAAGAAGCACTAAATTGGGGTTTATCAGGGCCCATGCTACGGGCTTCCGGAATACAATGGGATCTTCGTAAAGTTGATCGTTATGAGTGTTATGCCGAATTTGATTGGGAAATTAAATGGCAAAAAGAAGGGGATTCATTAGCTCGTTATTTAGTACGAATCGGCGAAATGACAGAATCCATAAAAATAATCCAACAAGCCTTGGAAGGAATTCCAGGGGGGCCCTATGAAAATTTAGAAAGCCGGCGCTTTGATAGAATAAAAAACCCCGAATGGAATGATTTTGAATATCGATTTATTAGTAAAAAGCCTTCTCCCACTTTTGAATTGTCCAAGCAAGAACTTTATGTAAGAGTCGAAGCACCAAAAGGAGAATTGGGAATTTTTCTGATCGGAGATCAGAGTGTTTTTCCTTGGAGATGGAAAATCCGACCGCCGGGGTTTATCAACTTGCAAATTCTTCCCCGGTTAGTTAAAAGAATGAAATTGGCTGATATTATGACGATACTAGGTAGTATAGATATCATTATGGGAGAAGTTGATCGTTGAAATGATAATTGATATAACAGAAATAGAAGCTATCCATCCTTTTTCCAGATTGGAATCCTTAAAAGAAGCTTATGGAATCATATGGATACTTGTCCCTATTTTAATTCTTGTATTAGGAATCGTACTGGGTGTTCTAGTAATTGTTTGGTTAGAAAGAGAAATATCTGCAGGGATACAGCAACGTATTGGACCCGAATACGCGGGACCTTTGGGAATTCTTCAAGCTTTAGCCGATGGTACAAAACTACTTTTCAAAGAAAATCTTCTTCCATCTAGAGGAGATACTCGTTTATTCAGTATTGGTCCGTCCATAGCCGTCATATCCATTTTACTAAGTTATTCAATAATTCCTTTTAGCTATCGTTTTATTCTGGCTGATCTTAGTATTGGTGTTTTTTTATGGATCGCCGTTTCAAGCCTTGCTCCGGTTGGATTGCTTATGTCAGGATACGGATCAAATAATAAATATTCCTTTTTAGGTGGATTAAGGGCTGCTGCTCAATCTATTAGTTATGAAATACCATTAACTCTATGTGTATTATCAATATCTCTACGTGTGATTCGGTGAAACATAAAAATTCCCCCGTTTCTTTTCTTTATAACAAGAAAGTCAAATGATTTGAATCTTTATTTTTTTTATTCATCATTGGGTTGATGAATTAAACCAGATAGTTATATGGGTGAAATAAAACGGCTTACAAATTTGCTGTTAAAAGAATGAAATCTCATTTCCTATGTACAAGAATTAAGCGAAAGTAAACATAAGCAGTCAAGGCTGTCTACCCCAAGATTGGTTGATTAATTATCATGACTTGAAGCGGGTTTACGAGATCAATTGTATGGGTTTTTTATACTATAGATTTATTATCCTAATGAAAGATTCAAAAAAACGAGTGGATGGTTAGGAAGACCAAGATACACAAAGGATTTGTAATGGAGATTCGAAAAATTATCCAATAGGATATTTTTTTTTATAGAAAAATAATTCGAATTGGGGCTTTAAGTTGGTAGAAATTCTTAAGAAGTACTCCCCACGATTTCGACCCAGAGTATGTTCCTGTCCACTGATTAAGTAAATAACTATCAAAACGAAGAAATCTTTTACTTTTGATAACGGGAATAATGCTTCTTTTCTGAGAAAGTAGAATAGGAAGAAAAAAATTCTTGTTATGTAATGCCTAAATTATTTTGCGTAATCGAAAATAAGAAGTTGAAATATCAAATATTTATGCAATATTCCTCTAAAAAGTCTTTTTTTTTTATTCAAGGCTAAAGTTTTTAATCAACAAAGAAAAATGAAAATTCTTAAAATATGAGATCAATTCAGAAGCACTTTTTATTATAATTATAAATCTAGCAGACAGAATTCCATTAGTCTAATTCTAGGCCTTAGGATAAGAGTTTTATTCTCTATAGATCCTACAAACACATCAACGCATCAAGATAAATAGTGTTGAAAGGTTGTGACCTATGAGGAGCCGTATGAGGCGAAAATCTCATGTACGGTTCTGTAATAGCGATGAAAGCAGTGATGTTATTGTCGACTATGATTATCTAACAGTTTAAGTACAGTTGATATAGTTGAAACACAATCCAAATATGGGTTTTGGGGATGGAATTTGTGGCGTCAACCTATAGGGTTTATTATTTTTCTAATTTCTTCTCTAGCCGAGTGTGAGAGATTACCTTTTGATTTACCAGAAGCAGAAGAAGAATTAATAGCTGGTTATCAAACCGAATATTCGGGTATCAAATTTGGCTTATTTTATATTGCTTCATATCTAAATCTATTAATTTCTTCATTATTTGTAACAGTTCTTTACTTGGGGGGGTGGAATCTTTCTATTCCAAACCTATTTTGGACTGAATTATTTGACATAAATAAAAGAGGGAAAGTTTTTGGAACAATAATAGGTATCTTTATTACGCTGACTAAAACTTATTTGTTCTTATTCATTTCTATTGCAACAAGATGGACTTTACCAAGGCTGAGAATGGACCAACTATTAAATCTTGGATGGAAATTTCTTTTACCTATTTCTTTAGGTAATCTATTATTAACGACTTCGTTCCAACTTCTTTCACTGTAAAGGGATAGAATATTCTCCATAACTTGTCTCAAACAAGAGAAAGAAATGAGTAAAATTATTTATAGATATTCCGACATGTTCCCTATGCTAACTCGGTTCTTGAGCTCTGGTCAACAAACAACACGAGCTGCCAGGTATATTGGTCAAGGTTTCGTAATTACCTTGTCCCACGCGAATCGTTTACCTGTAACTATTCAATACCCCTATGAAAAGTTGATTACATCAGAACGTTTCCGAGGCCGAATCCACTTTGAATTTGATAAATGCATTGCTTGTGAAGTATGTGTTCGTGTATGTCCTATAGACCTACCCGTTGTAGATTGGAAATTACAAACAGATATTCGAAAGAAACGATTACTTAATTACAGTATTGATTTTGGAATTTGTATATTTTGTGGTAATTGTGTTGAGTATTGTCCAACAAATTGTTTATCAATGTCCGAAGAATATGAGCTTTCTACTTATAATCGTCATGAATTGAATTATAATCAAATTGCTTTAGGCCGGTTACCGATACCAATAATGGAAGATTTCACAATTCGAACAATTTCTTCGAATTTACCTCAATTCAACAATATATAAAACTCTCGATTCACAAAACATTTCTAAATAAAAAAAAAAAGATAACTTCTTTTTTCCTGGTCAGGTCAACAAAGACATGAAATTTTTCGATTTTTTTTTATAAAATCAAATGGATTTACCCGGACCAATACATGATTTTCTTTTAGTCTTTCTAGGGTCGGGTCTTATATTAGGAAGTCTGGCAGTAGTATTACTTCCAAATCCAATTTATTCGGCCTTTTCATTGGGATTGGTTCTTTTTTGTATATCCTTATTCTATATTCTATCGAACTCTTATTTTGTAGCTGCTGCGCAGCTCCTTATTTATGTAGGAGCTATAAATGTTTTAATAATTTTTGCTGTGATGTTTATGAATGGTTCAGAATATTACAACGATTTTGATCTTTGGACGGTTGGGGATGGAATTACTTCAATGATTTGTACAAGCCTTTTTATTTCACTAATTACTACTATTTCGGATACGACCTGGTATGGGATCAGCTGGACTACAAAATCAAATCAGATTTTAGAACAAGATTTACTAAGTAATAATCAACAAATTGGAATTCATTTAGCAACGGATTTTTTTCTTCCATTTGAACTCATTTCAATAATCCTTTTAGTCGCCTTAATAGGTGCTATTTCTATAGCTCGTCAATAATAAATATTTAAAACAAGTAATTTAATTCAAATAGAATTAAAAGGTATAATTCGTTAATTTGAATTACTCTTTCTGTTTAAAAAATAGAATAGAAGGGCTTTACTTTGTATATCGATCTATTACCAATCTACTTCCTTGTTTCATATTTGTTAGAATCGAATCTATTGAATTATTGTTCAGATTAAAACGAATCAAAATTGATCTTGGTAGGGAGTTTATTAATGATGGTCGAACATATACTTTTTTTGAGTGCCTATTTATTTTCTATTGGTATCTATGGATTGATCACAAGTCGAAATATGGTTAGAGCTCTTATGTGTCTTGAACTTCTATTAAATTCAGTTAATATAAATTTTGTAACATTTTCTGATATTTGTGATAATCGTCAATTAAGAGGAGACATTTTTTCCATTTTTATTATAACTATTGCAGCCGCTGAAGCCGCTATTGGACCAGCTATTGTTTCATCAATTTATCGTAATAGAAAATCAACTCGTATTAACCAATCAAACTTGTTGAATAAATAGTATTCGTTATTGTATCAGTGCAAAATTGAATATTTATAAATAAGTTCAAATTCATAGGTTTGAGACAGGTAAGGCAAAGTCGGGGTTGCAAAAACACAGGAAATCAAAGTATTTTGGTCCTTTTTCATAAAGTTTCATAAAGAAATTAGGAAGTAAATTGATTATGATCACTCATTGATTCGTCCAGTATCTAACTATAGGATTCATTTATAAGTTAGTTTACTAGACCGAAAATTTATGACGTTCAAAATGTATAGATCCAATGTCACATTCAGTAAAGATTTATGATACATGTATAGGATGTACCCAGTGTGTACGGGCGTGCCCCACCGATGTATTAGAAATGATACCTTGGGATGGATGTAAAGCTAAACAAATTGCTTCTGCCCCAAGAACCGAAGACTGCGTTGGTTGTAAGAGGTGTGAATCTGCGTGTCCGACGGATTTTTTGAGTGTTCGGGTTTATTTATGGCATGAAACAACTCGTAGTATGGGTCTAGCTTATTGATACATTCCATAAAACTCTACTTGAACCCATTTTATTTTTTTTTTACCGACAAAACTCGTGCTCAATTTAATTTGATTTTGGGCACGGGTTTTTCTGGCCCAAGCGTATCTTGTCTTTACCACGAACCATTTTCCTTGTTTAACAATAATTGTAGTTTTGCCAATATTTGCAGGTTGCTTGATTTTTTTTCTTCCACATAGGGGAAATAGAGTAATCCGATGGTATACTATATGTATGTGTATCTTAGAGCTTCTTCTAACAACTTATGTATTCTGCTATCATTTTCAACCAGATGACCCATTAATCCAACTAATGGAAGATTATAAATGGATCCTTTTTTTGGATTTTCATTGGAGATTAGGAATAGATGGACTCTCTATAGGACCCGTTTTACTAACGGGATTCATCACTACTTTAGCTACTTTAGCGGCTTGGCCGGTTACTCGAGATTCTCGATTATTTCATTTCCTAATGTTAGCAATGTACAGTGGACAAATAGGCTTATTTTCTTCTCGAGATCTTTTACTTTTTTTTCTCATGTGGGAGTTAGAATTAATTCCCGTTTATCTACTTGTATCCATGTGGGGAGGAAAAAAACGTCTATATTCGGCTACAAAATTTATTTTGTACACGGCAGGAGGTTCTATTTTTCTTTTAATGGGAGTTCTGGGTATTAGTTTATATGGTTCTACTGCACCAACATTAAATTTTGAAATATTGGCTAATAAGTCCTATCCTGCGGCCTTGGAAATATTATTTTATATTGGGTTTTTTCTTGCTTTTGCTGTCAAATTACCAACCATACCCCTACATACATGGTTACCAGATACCCACGGAGAAGCGCATTATAGTACTTGTATGCTTCTAGCTGGAATCTTATTAAAAATGGGAGCGTATGGATTAATTCGGATCAATATGGAATTATTTCCTCATGCTCATTCTCTCTTTTCTCCTTGGTTGATACTAGTGGGTGCAATGCAAATAATTTATGCAGCTTCAACATCTCTTGGTCAACGGAATTTAAAAAAAAGAATAGCCTATTCCTCTGTATCTCATATGGGTTTCATAGTTATAGGAATTGGTTCTATCACAGATATGGGGCTCAATGGAACCCTTTTACAAATAATCTCTCATGGATTTATCGGTGCTGCACTTTTTTTCTTGGCCGGAACAACTTATGATAGAATACGCCTTCTTTATCTTGACGAAATGGGTGGAATAGCTATCCCAATGCCAAAAATGTTCACGATGTTCAGTAGTTTTTCGATGGCCTCCCTCGCATTGCCGAGTATGAGTGGTTTTGTTGCCGAATTTATAGTATTTTTGGGATTAGTTACTAGTCCAAAATTCCTTTTAATGATAAAGGTCCCAATTATTTTTGTAATGGCAATTGGAATGATATTAACCCCCATTTATTTATTATCTATGTTACGCCAGATGTTCTATGGATACAAGATATTTAATGGCCCAAACTCTTATTTTTTTGATTCTGGGCCGCGAGAGTTATTTCTTTCGATCTCTATTTTTTTACCCGTACTCGGTATTGGTATGTACCCAGATTTCGTTCTTTCACTATCAGTTGAAAAGGTTGAAGCTATCCTATCTAATTCTTTTTATAAATAGTTTTTTGATAAAAAACTATCTTATCATTTACAAAAGGGTTCATTGTATAATGACAAAAAGAATACTTTTTTTTTCTTGTGTTAAGTAAAAAAAAAAGAAATTTGAACTAGTGAGAGCCTCGTGACTTTGATTCGCGGGACTTTCACTAGTTCATTTTATCTGATATGCGGTGTATGCTTTTCTATTCTTATTGGTTTCTATTGTTAAGTGGTAAGAACACCTTTTTTCAATTTAATTAGATGTTAATTTAAATGAACCATAACTATGTAATCCTATTCCTAACAGGTTTACTCCAAAATAGCATATCCAAATTATAAGAAATCCAATAAAGGCTACAATTGCTGAATTTGTACCCTTCCATTTTATATTTGTTTGAGTATGCAAATAAATTGCAAATATGATCCAAGTAATAAAGGCCCAAGTTTCTTTTGGGTCCCAACTCCAATAGGATCCCCATGCTTCGTTAGCCCATACTGCTCCAGAAAGAATTCCTATCGTTAAAAAGAGAAATCCTAGACTAATAACCCGATAACTCCAATAATCCAATTGTTGAATTAATTGTGATTTATAATAATTTATTGGAGAAAAAAAAGAAGTTTTTTGTAAAACGTTTTTTCCTTTTACTTGATGCATGTATTGGGCTTTACCAAGTAAAAATGACTCGTTTACATTTAATAAACAATTATTCGTAGCAAAAAAGAGAATATTTTTTCTAACTGTAATAACTAGAAGTGATACTGATAATAATGATCCACATAAAAGGGACACATATCCTAATATCATCATACTTACGTGCATTATTAACCATTCGGACTGAAGGGCGGGTACTAATATTGTGGATTCATGTATTTCAGTTAAAAGACCTGAGGTAGCAAAGCCCTGGGAAAAAAGAGCACTTGGACTAATTATTGTGTTTAGAATATTTTGATTTTTTTTGAAATATGGAACGATATAAATAAAGGAAAAACTCCATGAAAGGAAGATTAATGATTCATATAAATCACTTAGTGGAAAATGTTTTGAATAAATCCAACGAGAAATTAATAATCCTGTTATACATAAAAAGATCATTATCATGCCCTTTTGGGATGAAGCATATAGTTTTACGATTTCATCAACAAAAAGGGTTATCAAATGGATTGTAATTAGAATTGAAACAGTAGAAAAAGAAATATGAGTTAATATATGCTCTAAAGTGGAAAATATCATAAAAAAAGCCCCTTAATTATAAAATCGAAATCAGAATTCATTATTATTCATTATAGGATCTATTTTATTTCTTTTTTTAGGAGATGACATGCCGTGCCGCTACTCGGACTCGAACCGAGATGCTCTAGCACTGCTTCCTAAGAGCAGCGTGTCTACCAATTTCACCATAGCGGCTTGTCTTGACCCCATAATAACCTATGGATAAGAAATCGTCTAGATTTAAGAATTCAATTAAGTACAATATTTTATAGAAAAGATTCAAATCAATGAATAAAAATTTTTTCAAATATGTACTTGAAGGTTCATTTTTTTAGTTTAGGGTTTTAGTTTTATTGTGGAGTTTAGACTCTTCTCGACTTGAGCTGTTCTAAAACCAGCGAGTCTTACTATGAATTAAGTCCCCCCCTCAAAAAAAAACACTTTTTTTAATTCGGTCAAAGTAAACAGAAGAATTCCATTTCCTATGGATTAATTCACCGGGAAATAGAATTGGGAAATTTTCTTTTTGAAACGGAAGGGTTCCATTTTTGAGTCAGGTCGATTTAGATTGTTCTAAGGTTTTCCGCTTTATTTCTTAATAACTTATTTTTTTATTTTATTTGTTTGTCCCACAAAAAAACTTTTTGAAGTCCCGGTAGAAAGAGATTTCGCTAAAGAAAATGCTTTTAACGCCGCCCAATAGCCCTTCCCTTTCCAAAAATTTTTACGAATACGCTTTTTTGATGCAGAAGTACGTTTTTTTGGAACTGCCATTTAAATAAAAATTAAGAGATTACTCATTGGTATGGCTGGATGTGAAAGACATCTATTGTTCAAAAAAACCTGCTCTTTTCTAGAGAATTTTTTTCTAAAAGAATAAACTATAAACGATATGGTAAAATCGCATAAAATTTTTCTAAAAACAAAAAAAGAAGAATATTTTTAGTAATTTGTCAAAATTTTACTTTAATTTGAAAATTAAAAAGATATCAATGAGTAATCTTTGTCTTTCATATGATTTGACCGATTAGAACTTCTTTATTTCAATATTTGGAATATTTAGAAGAAATTTAGGAAGAGAAAGAATAAGTAAAAAGAAATAAAAATGAAAAAATTCTATATTTTTATATTTAAGTTAGTGCATATTTGCATTTTTTTATTGACTCCTTTGTAAAATCCGATAAATCGGAAAGAATTAATTACGAATTTAAATTTTTTTATGCAACAAACATATCAATATGGGTGGATTTTACCTTTTGTTCCACTTCCAGTTCCTATGTTAATAGGAATGGGACTTCTTTTTTTTCCGGGAGCAACAAAAAATCTTCGTCGTATGTGGGCTTTTACAAGTATTTTATTGTTAAGTATAGTCATGGTTTTTTCAACTAATTTATCTATTCAGCAAATAAATAGCAGTTCTATCCACCAATATGTATGGTCTTGGACACTCGATAATGATTTTTCTTTAGAATGGGGCTGCCTGGTGGATCCGCTTACTTCTATTATGTTAATGTTAATTACTACTGTTGGAATCACCGTTCTTATTTATAGTGATAATTATATGGCTCACGATCAAGGATACTTAAGATTTTTTGCTTATATGAGTTTTTTCAGTACTTCCATGTTGGGATTAGTTACTAGTTCAAATTTGATACAAATTTATTTTTTTTGGGAATTAGTTGGAATGTGTTCTTATTTATTAATAGGGTTTTGGTTTACACGACCTTTTGCGGCAAATGCTTGCCAAAAAGCATTTGTAACTAATCGTGTGGGGGATTTGGGGTTATTATTAGGAATTTTAGGTTTTTATTGGATAACAGGTAGTTTTGAATTTCGGGATTTATTCGAAATCCTCAATAACTTGATTTATAATAATGAAGTTTATTTTTCCTTTGTTACTTTGTGTGCTGCTTTATTATTTGCCGGTGCGGTTGCTAAGTCTGCACAATTTCCCCTTCATGTGTGGTTACCCGATGCTATGGAAGGACCCACTCCCATTTCCGCTCTTATACACGCTGCTACCATGGTAGCAGCGGGGATTTTTCTTGTAGCTCGCCTTCTCCCTCTTTTTATGGTTATACCCCATATAATGGATTTAATCGCATTGATAGGCACAATCACACTATTATTAGGAGCTACTTTAGCTCTTGCTCAAAAAGACATTAAAAGGGGTTTAGCCTATTCGACAATGTCTCAATTGGGTTATATGATGTTAGCCCTAGGGATGGGGTCTTATCGAAGTGCTTTATTTCATTTGATTACTCATGCTTATTCCAAAGCATTATTATTTTTAGGGTCTGGGTCCGTTATTCATTCAATGGAAACCGTTGTTGGCTATTCTCCGGATAAAAGTCAGAATATGGTTCTTATGGGCGGTTTAACAAAACATGTACCGATTACCAAAACTTCTTTTTTATTAGGTACACTTTCTCTTTGTGGTATTCCACCTCTTGCTTGTTTTTGGTCAAAAGATGAAATTCTTAATGATAGTTGGTTGTATTCGCCAATTTTCGCAATAATGGCTTGGGCCACCGCGGGATTAACCGCATTTTATATGTTTCGCATTTATTTGCTTACTTTTGAAGGCCATTTAAACGTTCATTTTCAAAATTACAGCGGAAATCAAAATGTTTTTTTCTATTCCATATCTCTATGGGGTAAGAGATATTCGAAAAGAATTAACAAGAATTTTAGTTTATCAAGAATAAATAATAATCAAAGTTCTTCTTTTTTTTTGAAAAAGACATATCGGAGTCATCAGAATGTAAGAAAAAGAGAAGGGGAACGGCCTTTTATTAATATTCTTCGTTTTGATAAAAAAAAAGCCTTTTTTTATCCTTATGAGTCGAATAATACGATGTTATTTCCTTTACTTATATTAGTCCTATTTACTTTTTTTGTTGGATCCATAGGACTTCCTTTTAGAACAGATTTGGATATATTAACCAAATGGTTAGAACCCCCTATTAACTTTTTACATGAAAAATTAAAAGATTCGATAAATTGGTATGAATTTTTTAAAACTGCAACTTTGTCAGTCAGTATAGCTTATTTCGGAATATTTATCGCGTCTTTTTTATATAAACCCACCTATTTGTCTTTTAAAAATTTTGATTTAATAAATTCATTTGTTAAGTTAGGTCCGAAAAGAAAACATTGGGATAAATTTATAAACGCTCTATATGATTGGTCATATAATCGGGCTTATATGGATACTTTTTATACAACATCCTTTACCGGAGGAAT